GATCTTACGGAGCCTGTTCATATCATACACGACATGATCGGGTCTGATCATAGAAAAGATTCTCTTCAAACGAACCGGCCTATCTTCTGTATGGGGCTTACGCGGTGGTTGGAACAAAGACACATTTTTTTGTTGTGAATTCAAATGTGGCAGATAGATAAGGACATATATCTGCAAGGCCCGATCAATAGTTCAAGTCACACACTCCCATAATCCATTTTATCTTCGGAAAATTCACTTCAACTATGAGTGTCAAAAAAATAATACATTTTTGTAGAGTTGAAGAGAAATATCCCAATACATGTCTTATTTTTTTTTTCAATAATCCATATTTGTAGCAATGAAATACTAGTGTTCCTACCCCAAGTGATAGATGATTGATTCCAAGATGGTATATATTCTTTATAAAGGACCAGAAATACCTTGCTTACGTATCATTGGGAAGTGCATTAACATAAATACGGCGGTAAGAAGAGGTAATACAAAAGTGTGTAAACTATAAAAACGAGTCAAAGTGGATTGTCCTACACTAGCACTTCCGCGTAATAACTCTACCAGAGGCGAGCCTATTACAGGAATAGCGTCTGGTACGCCTGTTACAATTTTTACTGCCCAATAACCAATTTGGTCCCGAGGTAAGGAATAACCAGTTACACCAAAAGATGCGGTCAATACACCCAAAACCACACCTGTAACCCAAGTCAATTCACGAGGTTTTTTAAAGCCGCCGGTGAGATACACGCGAAATACGTGCAGGATCATCATTAGGACCATCATACTTGCCGACCATCGATGAACTGATCGGATTAACCAACCAAAATTAGCTTCAGTCATTATATATTGAACAGAAGCAAAGGCCTCCGTAACGGTCGGACGATAATAAAAAGTCATAGCAAACCCGGTAGCTACTTGTACTAAAAAACAAGTAAGCGTAATTCCCCCTAGACAATAAAATATGTTGACGTGAGGAGGAACATATTTACTCGTTATATCATCGGCAATTGCCTGAATCTCAAGACGTTCTTCGAACCAATCATAGATTTTATTGAGATAGGTAAATCAAGGGGACCCCCCCGGAGAACCGTATATGAAAATTTCATCTCGTACGGCTCAAACAGAAACACCCAAATACTAGTTCTAACGGATGTGTGTAATATAAAGTTTGAAATTTATTAATTCTATGATTTATGATTCAATTTTTTTTTGAAGATACTAAAGAATAAAAATCCGAAAGCTCTTCTTTGTGGTTATAATGCCAAAAAATCAAGTCGGCTCATTCGTCTATATATTGATCGTTATAGGCCTCTTGAATCTTCTATTTACCTATTTTCTTTGGTGTTATTTATGTGTAATGCGGCTTTACTGCTGTTTTCTTTATTATTGATAGGAATTCTCTTGTTAAGACCCTATGAATTGATTAAAACCTCAGATTCATACTAAAACCACGATGATTCAATAAAACCCTTTCAAACTAAGTCTAAGTCCCAAAATTCCCTGAGTAAGAACCATTGGATCATCACTTATTCAATGAATAGATATAATGACTAAAAATCCAAACCAAAGAAACCTTTGTTTTGTCCTTTGATCAAAATAAGCATAAACGAAAGTTTGAAAGAATAAAAATATTTCTATTTATAACTTCTAACTCTTTGAAAAATTTTTTTGAAGTCCGGACACGAGGTCTGACTATTAAGTATGAATCATAGTTCTAATAGTAATCTATTTCATATATTCCGTGCTCCAGATACTAGAATGAATATCCGACGAAGTAAAACCATCTCTATCAAGATGACAGACCCATTCTCTGTACTATCCATAGGATCATTTATACCAAGTCACACACTCATATTCCGGAAATACAGAAACAAAGAAATTCCACGGTCAAACTACCAAAATAGAATGGGATAAAAATCAGAAACCTAAACGCTTCACTTTGTATTGAAAAAGCCAGTTAATGGTTCTTGGGAATCTAATTCATTGAAATTCCATCCAGTAAAATGGAAGAATTATAAATCTCCAAAATAATAGATAGGAATATCGCGAATAGAGCCATTGCGAGACCCATCAAAGGAGTAGTTCCCCACCCAGGAGCTACTTTACCATATTCTGAATTCAATGGTTTCAATAAACTCCCCGCATTAGTTCGTTTTGGGCGGCCAGATCTAGAACTACCTTCAACGGTTTGTGTAGCCATAATATTTTATATTCAGTAAGATCTGTTGACTTTGTATACCATTCCGTTGTAAATAAATGATCTTATCATAGATCCATTGTGGTCTTAAAACTTTATAATGTCTTAAAACTATATAATCATGGAAACAGCAACCCTAGTTGCCATCTTTTTATCTGGTTTACTTGTAAGTTTTACTGGGTACGCCTTATATACTGCTTTTGGGCAACCCTCTCAACAACTAAGAGATCCATTCGAGGAACACGGGGACTAGTTGAAGTACGGATCCTCCCAATATTGGGAGGATCCGTACTTCAATTGAGATAATGACAAATCATTTCACCTTTTTAGTTGGAACTTTAGGCGGGTCTCGAAAAAAGATAGCGAAAAAAATTATTCCTAGAGTTGAGACTAAAAGGAATGTATAAACCAATGCTTCCATAGATTCGATCGTGGTTTACAATTATAGCTTCCATACCTGTTTATTTGGGATCGCCTCCCGGATAAATAAAGAACAAGAGTCAAAGAAAAGGCAGTGATTCAAATCAAGATTTATCTGGTACCCCATCTAAAAATCACAAAAAGAAAATAAAAATGAAAAGTAACAAGTAACAAAGCATATTGTATCAGACTACTTGTCTTCTTGTAGTTGGATCTCCAAGTTTTTGGAATGCTCCAAATTCCACTTGAGCATCTAAATCTGGATCAATACCAGCAAAAACATCTCGAAACAAGGTTCTAGCACCATGCCAAATGTGTCCGAAGAAGAAGAGCAAAGCAAACGAAGCATGTCCAAAAGTAAACCAACCCCGTGGACTGCTACGAAAAACACCATCGGATTTCAAAGTAGCACGATCTAATTCAAAAATCTCACCCAATTGAGCACGTCTAGCATATTTTTTCACAGTAGCGGGATCGCTATAACTGACTCCGTTGAGTTCGCCGCCATAGAACTCGACAGTTACACCTACTTGTTCGACACTATATTTAGATTCCGCCCTTCTAAAAGGAACATCGGCTCTAACAATTCCGTCTCCGTCTACCAAAACAACCGGAAATGTTTCAAAAAAAGTAGGCATACGACGTACAAAAAGTTCGCGCCCCTCTTTATCTCTAAAGATAGGATGTCCTAACCACCCAACAGCTATTCCATCCCCGTTGTCCATTGAGCCCGCTCTGAATAACCCCCCCTTTGCCGGATTATTGCCGATGTAATCATAAAAAGCTAGTTTTTCGGGAATTTTAGACCAAGCTTCAGATAAACTTTGATTTTCAGCCAACCCAGCACCAATTCTTCGATATATTTCTTGTTGGAAGTATCCTTGATCCCATTGATAACGAGTGGGACCAAATAATTCAATCGGGGTAGTTGCTGAACCATACCACATAGTTCCAGCAACTACAAAAGCGGCAAAAAAGACAGCAGCAATACTACTGGAAAGGACGGTTTCAATATTTCCCATACGTAATCCTTTGTATAGGCGTTGAGGTGGACGTACACTAAGATGGAATAGACCCGCCAATATGCCCAAGGTCCCTGCTGCAATATGATGAGAGGCTATTCCTCCCGGAACAAAAGGATCAAAACCCTCCACACCCCACGCTGGATTTACGGATTGTACCCTTCCAGTTAGTCCATAAGGATCGGACACCCATATTCCAGGACCATACAATCCTGTTACATGAAATGCACCAAAACCAAAGCAAGCCACCCCTGATAGAAATAAATGAATTCCAAAGATCTTAGGCAAATCCAAAGAGGGTTTTCCTGTACGTTCATCAGTAAATATTTCTAGATCCCAATACACCCAATGCCAGATAGCTGCCAAAAAGCACAAGCCCGAAAACACAATATGTGCCCCGGCCACACCTTCGTAACTCCAAATACCCGGATTCGTTACAGTACCCCCTGTGATACTCCAACCGCCCCATGAATTGGTTATTCCTAAACGAGTCATGAAGGGTATAACGAACATACCCTGTCTCCACATTGGATCAAGAACAGGATCAGAAGGATCAAAAACTGCTAATTCGTATAGAGCCATCGAACCGGCCCAACCAGCAACCAGAGCTGTATGCATTATATGGACAGAAATCAAACGACCGGGATCATTCAATACGACGGTATGAACACGATACCAAGGCAAACCCATGGAAATACCCCTTTATCAATGAAAAATAGACACAATGTAACTTTATTGCATTGGAAAAAACTATGCTGTGGACCCTCTTTTTAGTGGATTATCTTGGGGAAAGAATTAATATTTCTTTGATTTGTTTGATTCTTTTCAATTACTTTTAGTAATAATGAAACTATTTTGTTCGTAGGAACAAAAAGAAGCAGATCTATTCTACACCCGATAAGTACCAATACGCAATGGTAGGGGAGTTGATACCATTTTATATGAGTGAATGCATATATATATTTGTTCATCATTCAAAGGACTTATTTGTAATAATTTTCCTTTATTCATTTTGTCTTCTTTATCTTTTTTTATAAACTTAGTCAATCTATGGATAAAATATGATAAAGGCCAATATTAGTAGGACACTAAATCCATTGTTACGCTTTCACATCAAAGTGAGATATAGTACTTAATTTTTCTTTTATTTAATGCCTATTGGTGTTCCAAGAGTACCTTTTCGAAGTCCTGGAGAGGAAGATGCATTGTGGATTGACGTATAGTGCGACTTGTCAGATATATTGGGTCATATGGTATTTCCCCATTCTCTTCCCCGATCGAGATATCCTCCCCTTCGCCCAAGAAAGATTGATTGAATTATCAAAAATTTGGAGCGTGAAGTTCAATTAGATCCATTTTTTCGGGAGGGTATACAGATTAATATTATCAATTAGAATAATTTATGGTTATCTTGGTTAGGCCAATAAAATGAAGTATCCAGGCTCCGTTTAGAAAAAAACCGGTAAAAAATCTATTTATGATTACTATTTCTATCATATTCTATTTCTTTATATATTTATAATTTTCTTTATATATTTATAATATTTATATATTTATAATAGAAGTGATCTCAAACTGTTAATCAATCGAGTAATATGATGAATGCATTGAATATCTGTTGTAAGACATGAAATAAATTGTAAAAAGGAAGTCGTAGCAAAAGGACGTGGTATTGGGGCATTTGTCATATATGTGCAAATCCAAATCGGGCGGATCTTTACTCGGAGTAGAGCATAAACCTAAAAAAATTGAAGAAGCCCATTCAGGAACAAGAAAATTACATCGCGATTGAGATTGTATCTCGATGAAACAATACATCAATGAAAAGTTAGTTAGATAAATTTAGTAATTTTTTTTTATAGATAAACAAAACAGGCCAAAACCCATCTTTTTTGAAAAATGAAAGAAAAGCCCCTTTTTATAAGTTAAAAGCCTGGTATGAAAAAAAAAAAAAAAAAGAAAGCGCTAGAATCTACATCTACACATTGATTCTTTTTTTTTTTTCGTTATTTTTGTTGAACCGTATGCATCAAAAGGTGCATGTACGGTTTCTAAGGGATACAACTTTATCCCAATCAACCGACTTTATCGAGAACGATTACTTTTTTTAGGCCAAGGGGTTGATAGCGAGATCTCGAATCAACTTATTGGTCTTATGGTATATCTCAGTATAGAGGATGATACCAAAGATCTATATTTGTTTATAAATTCTCCTGGCGGATGGGTAATACCCGGAGTAGCTATTTATGATACTATGCAATTTGTGCGACCAGATATACAGACAATATGCATGGGATTAGCCGCTTCAATGGGATCTTTTATTCTGGTCGGAGGAGAAATTACCAAACGTCTAGCATTCCCTCACGCTTGGCGCCAATGAGTTTTTTATTTGATTTGAGAGAAAAAAGAAGACTATGCCTTCGCGCTATATGAAATATGAATATTAAGTAATAATAGCATGGCACTTCGAATTCGATATGATAAATTTTTTTAACCCTTAAATTATGTATCGAAAGAGTAGTATGAGATAAAAGGTATTTCCGATTTTATCTAATCTATCGGGAGGCCTATTTCAGCGTCACAAACTTTTTTGTTTTCACGCCGGGAGGCTCTTAACAATATTTAGGTTATGAAAGAATATGAAAATAAAAAAAATCTTGTTTTTTTTATTTGAAAAAAAAAAAAAAGAAACTTTGGGATTGCTAAATAACAGACGAAATAAATATATAAAGCAACGGAGCCATCATAGTATTTTTGAACTACTCCAAAAACAAAAAGAAGGGTGGTTATTGGATCATTTACCAACCCGAGTCTGATAGACCCTATATTTAATTTATTTGATATTTAAGTAAGGTAAAAACGAATTCCATTATAGAGCCGTATGCAATGCGTAAAAGATGCCTGTACGGTTGTTCAATTATATATTTTATTATTCCACCTTATCATCATGCGAGATAGAATAAACATTTATTATGTTATATCATCAGGGTAATGATCCATCAACCTGCTAGTTCTTTTTATGAGGCACAGACGGGAGAATTTATCTTGGAAGCGGAAGAACTTTTGAAGCTGCGCGAAACCGTCACAAGGGTTTATGTACAAAGGACAGGCAAACCCTTATGGGTTGTATCCGAAGATATGGAAAGAGATGTTTTTATGTCAGCAACAGAAGCCCAAGCTCATGGAATTGTTGATCTTGTAGCGACTGAATAAAAAAGAAAAAATAACAAAAATTTCAGACGAATTGGTGATTTGAGATTTTATCTTCTTACCGGATTTAATATTCTATTCATTAATCTATTAATATAGAAATAAAATAATTCATAATCATCCGGTTAAGATCGATCTAAACCAGCCCATTATGTATATGATTCAATATGCCAACTATTAAACAACTTATTAGAAACACAAGACAGCCAATCAGAAATGTCACGAAATCCCCCGCTCTTGGGGGATGTCCTCAGCGACGAGGAACATGTACTAGGGTGTATGTGCGACTCGTTCAGATCATGGGCTAGGACAAAAGAAAGAAAACAATTGATCCAGTATCAACGATCAGTACCAGTGAATAGACTAGAATGGAAGAACTCCATTCAATATCTAAAAATAAAAAAGATCTATCCTTCTATTGTGGTATCAAATGTATGGTTTCCGTTGGTGCAAATCCAATCAACTCCGTTTTAAATTTAAGATGAGAAAGAATTCTCCATTGATAGCAAATGATATCCATTAAGCAGGGGAAATACTATTTTAAAAAGCAGAAAAATTATGCCTTACTCTTGCAAGAACGGACTAACAGGGTCAGCTACTCAGCTAATCTTCATAATTAAATACCGTTACTGTATAAGTAGATCTCATTGTGAAAGACCTCGTACTGGATAATTATGGGTAGAGCCAAAGAGTGTGAACTGTACAAGTTAACAATAACATTGATTAAATGAAAGAAGGGCTCCGGTGTATAGAGAGGACCTCACCGTTTAAGAAGTAACCATAGAAACGATGGAACCCACTATATCCATTTATATTTACTACTTTTATGTGTTTTTGATACCTAATATCAATACAATTTTTTCTAGGCATTTCACCTAGAAAAAAAAAAAAAAAAATCGTGGTCGGGAAGGTTATAGTAGCAAAAGCCATTGGAATTAAAATTTTATACATTGGAAGAATCCGTTTTGTTATTAATAGACTAGGATACGGGAAGGGAATAACTGAAAGAAAGGAAATCGATTAGTTATTCATCAAAGTTTCATTTATTCAATGACCAGAATTAAACGAGGGTATATAGCTCGAAGACGTAGAACAAAAATTCGTTTATTTGCATCAACCTTTCGAGGGGCTCATTCAAGACTTACTCGTACTATTACTCAACAGAAAATAAGAGCTTTGGTTTCGGCTCATCGGGATAGAGGTAGACAAAAGAGAGATTTTCGTCGGTTGTGGATCACTCGGATAAATGCAGTAATTCGCGAGAATAAAGTATACTTCAGTTATAGTAAATTTATACACAATCTGTACAAGAGACAGTTACTTCTTAATCGTAAAATACTTGCACAAATAGCTATATTAAATAAGAGTTGTCTTTATATGATTTCCAATGAGATCATAAAATAAAGAGATTGGAAGGAATCCGTTGGAATAGTTTAAATGGAGTTCCCTGGAGAATGAACTCTGGGAAGGTAGAGTAGAAATTAGTATGATAAAATATGATAAAGTCATCAAAATGAAGAAAGACGTTAAATAAAAAATATTTATTCCTCTTCTCCCATTTTTTTTCTTACGACAGGACATTTCGATTTTACGATTTTTCGAACAAAAAAAAAAAAGTCAATCCGCATTTGAGTTTGGATTGGAATTTTATTTTGATTCAATTCAATTGAAGAGTCAACCTATTTTTCAATTGAAGAGTCAACCTATTTTTTTTCTGGTTCTAAGACCAGCAGCTCTAGCGGTTGACTCGCTTCTTTCAAATTGTTTCTCATTATTAAGAAAAGGTAACGGAGATAAAATACGAGCTTGTTTTATAGCAATAGTAATTAATCGTTGTTGTTTTAAGGTCAATCTATTCACCCGTCTAGATAATATTTTTCCTTGTTCGCTAATAAATCGACTAATTAAACTCATGTTTCTATAATCAATTCGATCCCCCGATTGGATCGGAGGCAAACGCCTACGAAAAGATCGCTTAGATTTAAGAAAGATTCGCTTGGATTTATCCATGGTTTGTTTATTCCTTATCCTGAAAATCCCAATCCTATTTCTTAATTCTATATCATCTTTGATCCGATCGAAATAGGATTTGGTTTGTTTATATTTATTTGTTTCTATTTAAATTTATTTGTTTCTATTTAAATAAATTAAAATAAATTATATATATATATTGTTATATATAATATGTAATTTTTCATCTTCCTTGGAAGACTGACACACGAGCGATCGGTTCGATCTATTTCTTTATCTCCCCATGAATCGTATGTTTGTAACAACAGGGACAGAATTTTCTCAATTCCAATCGACTAGGCGTATTGTGTCGATTCTTTTGAGTAATATATCTGGAAATGCCCATTGATTCCTTATTAACACGATTTCGAACACAACTGGTACATTCCAAAATAACCGTTACTCGGACATCTTTACCCTTAGCCATGAACCTCCTTTGGTTTTTGATTCACTCAATTCTTTAATTTTCCGACCCGAAGCAAGGAAGAAGAAAGGACACAAAAATAGAAGCAGGTAACTCGAAATCAAATTATGAAAGAAATATTTTGTTGCAATCAATATAGTAATAAATAATAAGTAATATAATGATTTCTAACTATATTTATAATTTTTAATTGCCGTCCAGTATTTCATTTTCAGTTAAGTATCTTGTATGATATTGTTGCCCCAACCACCGCATTTCCGTTCTATTATTAATTTAATTTGAGCCTGAGCCCGAGTTCATAGTTTCACTGAGGGTGAAACCGCTTTTTCTTTGTTTTTTTTTTTTTTTTAGAAAGAATAAGTAAAAAAAGAAAAAAAGAAAAAACAAAGAAAAAAAGGAGGGAGGGGTAGGGATTAGTTACAGATATTTGATTGTATCTCTAATCTTCTTTCCCCTTCCCATATCAATAGCTAGAATGAAAAAAAGGGGAATATCAACGCATCCGGAAAAAAACGATTGATCTCTATCAATAAACCTGCTAAAGACCCGAACCATAGAGTACTTACTACCGGTGCCACGGAGAGATATGTTTTTAGATCTCGCATTTTAAAAACTCCTCTTTCTGTATTCGTTATTGTAATTTTATTGTAATTTGTAATTTTATTGTAATTTGTAATACCTAATGGTAATACATATATGACCGTATGTGTATATGTAGTTAATGACTTACCACTTGTACGCGGAGTTCCTAATTCAAATTGAAATGTACAAAATAGATATTTATTTAAAGAAAAAAATACGTCCATTTCCGCCTTAAATTCCTAAAAAATATTAATTTTTTGTGGTAGATTTCATATTTATTTCATACTTTATATAAGTCTTTTACCATATTATATGTTTGTTATATGATATATGAGACCAAAAGGAAGAAGGAAGAAATGATAAGATAGTTTGTGTATATCAATGTAGGAAATAAAGATGTGGAAAACAAGGCAGGGATTCTCTACAATGACACTGTAGACCAATTGAAAGGGATGTAGCGCAGTTTGGTAGCGCGTTTGTTTTGGGTACAAAATGTCACGGGTTCAAATCCTGTCATCCCTACCTATTACTTATCTTCTGAGCAGTAACGAGGGATCAATTGAGATCAATTAATAAAATACATAATTAAATAAATATTTAATTTTTATTTTTTATAGTATATATATGCAAGATAAATTGGGGTTACAAAATATTTATTGTGATAATAAAGCGCTCTTAGTTCAGTTCGGTAGAACGTGGGTCTCCAAAACCCGATGTCGTAGGTTCAAATCCTACAGGGCGTGATTCTGTGTTCTTGTTAATCGCGGGAGGTCAAAATTACACTAAAATAATTGAGCAGCAACCTAAATTTGACCTCCCGCGGATTAAAGGAAGTAGGAGGTCAATAAAAAACGAGATGTTAATTAATCAAAGATCCAACTGATCACCACGTCTGTATTGTAAATAGGCAGTTACGAATAATCCAGCCAAAGTAATAGGAATTAGACCTAAGACGATTCCAAATAGAAAAACTTCAATCATTTCAATTTGTTTGAAAGGGGGAAGGGAGAGGTAATATTTATCCTTAAATATTAATCTGTATTGACTATACATCTCAATGACCAAGAATTGGTAAGGGACTGGAGAATATATGAACTACCATAGAAAGATTTTTTTATAAATTGTTCATTAAATTAATTTCAAATAAGTCGTATCTTGCTCAGACCGATAAATAGAGCTGAGGTTATAGTCAAAGATGCTAGTAGAAAACCGAAATAACTAGTTATAGTAGGCATGAAAAGGCTAAATGAAATATGTTCTTTTTATACATATGTTTCTAAAGCACTTCCCTAAGTTTCAATTTTTGAAAGATACGAGGATAAAGATAAACAAAAATACCAACCAATTGAAAGGATAAATTCAATTGAAAATATTTGATTCATCAATTATTATAGACGATACTAATAAAAATAGAGTAACATAAGTAAGAAATCAATTAATCATCTGTGACATTTACCCATCCCACGCTTTTGAATCAATAGATTCATCGGTCAACTCTTGAGTTGACTGAACTAATATATGTATATAACTAACTATATGTATATATAGAATATTAGAAATTCTAAATAAAGTAATAATAAGAACGTTTTTTATAACTTCATTCACAAAATGAAACTCTCTTTGAATCACTCTGGAATAAAATTGGAAAATAAGTTTGATTGTTTTTTATTGTATCGAAATATCGAATCCATTTTTTTTTTCGAACGACACTTCTAATGCACTTTTTTTTTTTACTTTAAAGCGAACTCAGTAGTAGTTCATTCACATAATCTCGCGATTGAAAAGAAAAAAGTATCGCACGATAAGATCAATCGAAACTGGGTTTTACATTTTATCTTTCGATATTACAAAGACCCATCTTTGTAATTAGGTCACGAAGGACCCCCTTGGGGGGCTAATAGAATAATGCGTGCATCACGAATATTTATTGTTTTTTATTTATTCGTTGTTCCTCTTTCTTTCATTGAATAATATCTACTATTGTTACTTGTTACTGGGTGGCCAACCAATTCCTAAAAAAAAAAAAGATTCCAACAAAAAACATCTTATACAACCACAAAACGTATGTTTTTAGATGTAACGTCTAATTGAATCGTAAAAATATGAGAATCTCCTTCATAAATTATTGGAAACCAACCTGTCGAATTCACATTTTACTTGATCTTCAGTTTCTACTGAAGAAAATCCTTATACTACAGGAATTTGAGGAATTTTATATTAAATGGTACAAAATTCTACATCGACAAGCAACAAGAAAAGAAGAAAGAAATTATCTAACACTTCATTTCGATATTGATTGTGAAATTGCATTGCTGTGTCAGAAGAAGGATAGCTATACTGATTCGGTATACTCTAAAAACACCCTTGGTACAATATTGACGATCTCACAAAGATTGGTTTCAGTAAATTTCCATTTACTGATTTAATCTTTTACGGAATCGGCCCCCCCCCTGACTGTACAAGAATATGCGGAGCTCAACATGTCTGGAAGCACAGGAGAACGTTCTTTTGCGGATATTATTACCAGTATTCGATACTGGGTCATTCATAGCATTACTATACCTTCCTTATTTATTGCGGGTTGGTTATTCGTCAGCACGGGTTTAGCTTACGATGTATTTGGAAGCCCTCGCCCAAACGA